GTTCGTTCTCTATTTGCATTGCTGAAACAAAACAACAAAACAATATGGGAATCAGATTTTAAAATTAAGGAAAGATATTGAAAAATGGATTTTTCAATATTATATATATATATATTATATGTATCGGAAAAGAATATATTATATGTATCGGAAAAGAATAGCGATTTATTCCTATAGAGCGTCCATTAACAAGAAAATCAAATCATAAATATCGACAAATTCTTGTCTTTTGTGATCACAAATTCTTGTCTTTTGTGATCTAAGAAACTAAAAAAGGAAATAAAAAACCCGCTTTCTACAATTTAATATATATCTAATTTAAATATCAGAATAGCCAATATAGTCATGATTCAATGGGTCAGGTCCACTTACTTTTTTTTTTAGTTACCATTTTTATGGTAGGTTCGGTGGGAACAATAGGGAAGTAGGAATATTTTGGTTTGTGATTAATAAATAGGGGTTGGATATCTAGAATATTTATGTTATGTTTCCTGGAATATTTTAATAAATAATAATAAGATATAAAGAGGACTATTATGTCACTACTATGTCACTACAGGCTAGAAGCCCCCACCCACTAAGTTCAATTAGTCAATATAATAATAATTAAATGTTCCACTTTTTAATTATTAATTAGAACTCAAAATAAAATAATAAGAACTCATTATATTATAAATAATACAATAGTGTTTGCCTTTTTTTTATTATCAAAAATATCTGTATTCTTCGATGAAAAACGAAGACAAAGACTCGAGTTTCATGAAAAAAGCCCTTTATCGGATTTGAACCGATGACTTACGCCTTACCATGGCGTTACTCTACCACTGAGTTAAAAGGGCCTGCTCAATTCATGACTTAGCCATTTTCCATTATGAGTCTACTGCATATATACATATATGCAGTAGACTCATAATGGAAATAATGGAAAAATAAATTCTATTTACCTGGAAAAGGGGTAAAATTTTTATCGTTTTTGAATTTTCTGACTTAATGTGAGATAGTGCTAGGCATATTTTATCTGAACAAGAAACGAAGCAATGAGTTAAAATTGAAGAAAAAAAAAACGTTCAATTCAAATTCAAATCCTATAGAATCAGAATATAAAAAGACTGTTCGAATCTAGCCATACCATTAGATTATATTGACAATTCCAAAAAACTATTCATAATATCATTATAGTATGATGACGGTCGGGCGAATATGCCCCCATCGTCTAGCGGTTCAGGACATCTCTCTTTCAAGGAGGCAGCGGGGATTCGACTTCCCCTGGGGGTAGGGTACTACGAAAGGAAGTTGATCATGGATTATCAATAAGCATATAAAGAATTCTTCCTGGGTCGATGCCCGAGCGGTTAATGGGGACGGACTGTAAATTCGTTGACGACTGTCTACGCTGGTTCAAATCCAGCTCGGCCCAAGAATTCACCGCCCCGTGAGTAAGATATAATTAATTTATCCTATAGAAAAGAAAGGGTAATGCCTGCTTCGTAGAGAAATAAAGAAAAATTTTTCTCTATCTTTTTTTTTTTCATCTCATTGAAAGATTGATTATTTTTATTTAACAATAAAATCAAAAATCACTAGTTACTAATAATCCGTCTCACTCTCACTAAAGCCCGTGTTTATGTGGATATAATATCAATATAGCATTCGCATATTTGTTACGTTCCAACATGACGAGTAGAATATTCTTATAAAATCCTAAGTATATGTATGCTATGCACCTTGCCGGGATTGTAGTTCAATTGGTCAGAGCACCGCCCTGTCAAGGCGGAAGCTGCGGGTTCGAGCCCCGTCAGTCCCGAACTAGGATCTCATGAATTGAGAAATGAATTTCTCTATTTTTGCGAAAGGGAAGACGAAGAGCAAAATGGAATCAAACAAATTCGCACCGTGGAGATTATTTCTTTTGTTTCGCATGTCTCATCAGATAAATTCAGATAAATATGGGAAGTTCCATTTCTTCCCCAGTACTAATTGATAAGGAAAAATATATGTAGATTTAGTACAATTGGTGCTATATTCAGTATTTAAAGTTTAAGACACTTTTTTTTCAATCATTCTGCTCTTGATCAATGAAATGGAATAGAGTGCTCAGATTTTTGGGGGGGTACAGACACAAAATAGCTTTGTTTATTATATTTTGTTTATTATATGATATACAATGAACTTAATCTTCATAGAATTTAATTCTCCGGCAAAGTACTTTTTAGGTTAAAGCACATCTTTTCTAAATCTAAATTTTTTTTAGCCTCAATTATGACTACTGATTTGAAACAATTTCTTTCATTCTCATTCCAATTTTATATTGAATTTTTGATGTATACGGTCCAACTCCAATCCAACAAAACAAAGAGTATACTAATAAAATAACATAAAAAAAAAAGACCAACAAAACCAAGTAGGGCTCCTTTCTTTTCTTATTCTTAGTAAAGGTAAAACTTGAATAGTCGATTTTTTAGACTTAACCTTACCTTTTTTACATCTCACTTATACTTATACTGTTCGTCTCTCTGTATGTCCTAGAGAATACCGGTTATATAATACCTTATAATTCTATATACAAAATCCTATGTATATGTATAAGTAGAAGAATTGTATAAGGAAGATAAGATGCTAGGTTATAGAAAAGAACAAGTGGAAAAAGGATGAAAACCTAATGATAGGTATTTATATTTATGATCTAAGATCTAATCAAAAATGGTTTTTTGTATGGATAAAAGATCTCCCTATGTTATACTATTCAATTCTCAACGAGAAATTGATTTGATAGATCAGAAATTTTTATTCATAATATTGATCTGATTCAGTATCATCAAGATACAATTCATCCCATTGAATTTACAGGAATCAAATTTATCATCTCTATGGGATTAGATCCCGAGTTAAGTTATTGCGAAAAAAAAGATTAGATTATGGAAGTCAATATTCTCGCACTTATTGCTACTGCACTGTTCATTTTAATTCCTACTGCTTTTTTACTTATTATCTATGTAAAAACAGTTAGCCAAAATGATTAATTTGAATGAAACTTTAATTATCAGTTCTTAGCAGTTCAATTCAATGATTCAAGAAATGAAAGAAAAGAATTCAAACTCTAAGTCTTAAATGAAATGATTGCGCTGAGCTGGAATCAGAACAGAAGTAGCTTATTAAGTATCTAAGCTAGTGTGATAGAAAGAACTATAATATATAGTTCTTTCTATCACACTAGATAGTATTGTATACTAATATTAATATAGACTTCATATAGATAAAATTACAATATGTATATAGTAGATGTACATATAGATAAGATAAAATTWCAATATGTATATAGTAGATGTACATATAGATAAGATAAAACTTTAATTCTATTTCTTTTTTTTCATCTCAAGAAGTCATTGATTGAACAATTAATGGATGATCCGCGTAGTTATATGATAACTTCTTCGGATTTGGAAAAGGGGTTAGAGTAAACCTGGCCGTTTTTCATGTTTAAACAAAACATGAGATGGGTCAAAAAAGTATAATTTCTAGAAGTTTAAAACAAATGTGAAATGTGTGATATGTAAATAGCCTAACGGAAGAAAGATCTAATTTTATTATGTGTAGGACCTCTTTGGACAATCACTAATCGTTTCGCTTACAGTGGAAAGAAAATATATAATGTCATAATAACAGAATTTTTTTTTTCTAAAAGAAAAAAAATATAGACTATTTAGTCAAATTAGTCAAAATTCGGTTGGAAAGAATCTTCTATTATGCGTAGATTTGAGTTGCAAAATACAATTATGATAATGATTTATTACTCTATTCCAGTACAATTTTGAATACTTTTTTTTAAGGCAAGGCTTCGCAAAACGATTAATAAAGAATTGATACAGTTGGATTGAGCAATCGATTACTCAATTTAGTATTTGTAGTGTCCACAGCACTAGAGTCCACTCCTTCCCCATACTACAAGTGAAAGAGAAAATGTAAAGACGACCATTAAAGCAGCCCAAGCAAGACTTACTATATCCATGTGAATTATGTCCCTTATTTCTATGAAAGAATTATTCGATTATTATTTAATAATCATAGTGGAATCAATGGCACAGAGTCAAAATAGGATTCTGACTTAAGACTATTGATGAACCAAATCAATTCAATGAATACATTTGCAACAAGTTTCAATATTTTAAGATTTCCGGTAGAATCAGGAAGTATTAAGTACAAGATGATACACGCGCCTTTTCTATACACAACTATATATCAGATACCTCTATTTTCTATTTGATCTAAGCTTACTGTCTTTCTATGAAAGAATCGGTAGAACCCACTGCCACTATTACTACATACATATATTCTTTTTTTTTTTCAATTTTTACCTTTACTCTATATTATAAAAGTTGACCAACTATTCTGATTCTATGTCTGAGCACTCATAGCCTTTCGTGAGTTTAAATACAAAGTATCTTCGTGCCTTTCTACAAGCCCTAAATTTATTTCCCATCATTGTATCCAATCTAATTTAATACCCAACAGAATCATGAGACGCTACTTAAAATTTAAAATTGTTTAAGAGATTTTGATATGCTAGTCTTTTATATAATCTTTTATTCTAGTAGTAAAAATGGGGTGCCTCTTAGGAATCTTTGTATATCGAGATTTCCTATCTTAGTTCTTAATTCCATTCTGGAATTGATTCTCACCATTTATTTCAAAAAATTTTGAAATAAATGGTGAGAATCAATCATTACCAATGATTAAATTAATAATTGAGGTTTTTGCTTCATCCCTATTACTGCCGATTTGATTTGGGCTAGACTAAGATTTTAAGAAAAAAAGTTACAGTCTTTTCTAAAACCTATGCTATAGTTTATAAAAATCAAGTATTGACACGTCCACGCCTCCACTTCTTGCGGAGCAATAATTCATCGAATTAGATCGGCAGAATAAGAAATAAAAAATCTTTGGTTGATCAGGCGACACCCGGATTTGAACTGGGGATAAAGGATTTGCAGTCCCCCGCCTTA